TTTTAACGTCTGCCTGCGTGCCTGTTGAAGAATGAGCCGGCGACTTGTAGTTGGTGGCACGGTTAAGGTAAGAAATACTGGAGCCATAGTGAAAACGAGTCTTAATAGGGCGCTTATGTCACCAATTACGGACCCGAACCCGGATGATCTAACCATGGCCAGGATGAAGCTTCGGTAATACTAAGTGGAGGTCCGAACTGACTGATGTTGAAAAATCAGCAGATGAGCTGTGGTTAGGGGTGAAATGCCAATCGAATTCGGAGCTAGCTGGTTCTCCCCGAAATGTGTTTAGGCGCAGCGGTTAGCGTTATAGCTTAGGGGTAAAGCACTGTTTCGGTGCGGGCTGGTAATTCGGTACCAAATCGACGCAAACTAAGAATACTAAGTGTATAGCTAACCAGTAAGACTATGGGGGATAAGCTCCATTGTCAAGAGGGAAACAGCCCAGATCACCAGCTAAGGCCCCTAAATAATTACTAAGTGGTAAAGGAGGTGGGAAGACTTAAACAACCAGGAGGTTTGCTTAGAAGCAGCAATCCTTTAAAGAGTGCGTAATAGCTCACTGGTCGAGTAATCCTGCGCCGAAAATGAACGGGACTAAGTAATTTGCCGAAGCTGTGAGATATTAAAATAATAATAAATAATTATATCGGTAGGGGAGCGTTCTGTTATAGATTGAAGCGTTAGCGTAAGCGGGCGTGGACGAAGCAGAAGTGAGAATGTCGGCTTGAGTAGCGAAAACATGGGTGAGAATCCGATGCCCTGAAAACCTAAGGTTTCCTCCGGAAGGCTCGTCCGCGGGGGGTAAGTCAGGACCTAAGGCGAGGCTGAAAAGCGTAGTCGATGGACAATAGGTTAATATTCCTATACTATTCTTTATTGGCAACGAGGGACGAAGACAGCTAGACTAGCCAAATATTGGTTGTTGGTTTAAGTGTACGAGGTGTTGAGAAGTAGAGAAAATACTTTGAGCTGAGTCATGAATACGGAATAACGTGCGCGTTATATGAAGTAGTTGATGTTATACTTCCAAGAAAAGCTTGCACTGCCATAAATAAAGAATACCTGTACTCTAAACCGACACAGGTGGGTTGGTAGAGTATACCAAAGGGCGCGAGATAACTCTCTCTAAGGAACTCGGCAAAATAACCCTGTAACTTCGGGAGAAGGGGTACCTATTAGGTTGCAATAACAAGGTCCAAGCGACTGTTTACCAAAAACACAGGTCTCCGCTAAGTTGTAAGACAACGTATGGGGGCTGACGCCTGCCCAGTGCCGGAAGGTTAAAGAAGTTGGTTAGTTTTTTAACGACGCTGATAACTGAAGCCCCGGTGAACGGCGGCCGTAACTATAACGGTCCTAAGGTAGCGAAATTCCTTGTCGGGTAAGTTCCGACCCGCACGAAAGGCGTAACGATTTGGACACTGTCTCAGAGAGAGACTCGGTGAAATAGACTTGTCTGTGAAGATGCGGACTACCTGCACCAGGACAGAAAGACCCTATGAAGCTTTACTGTAACTTGAAATTGGTTTCGGGTTTTATTTGCGCAGCATAGGTGGGAGGCTTTGATGTTACTCTTACGGGAGTAATTGAGCCATCAGTGAGATACCACTCTAATAAAACTAGAATTCTAACCCTGTATCGTTAGCCGGTCAGGGGACAGTTTCAGGCGGGCAGTTTGACTGGGGCGGTCGCCTCCTAAAAGGTAACGGAGGCGTACAAAGGTTTCCTCAGATCGGTCAGAAATCGATCGAAGAGTGTAAAGGCATAAGGAAGCTTGACTGTGAGACCTACAAGTCGAACAGAGACGAAAGTCGGTCTTAGTGATCTGGCGATATTGAGTGGAAAAGTCGTCACTCAACGGATAAAAGTTACTCTAGGGATAACAGGCTGATCTCCCCCAAGAGTTCACATCGACGGGGAGGTTTGGCACCTCGATGTCGGCTCATCGCATCCTGGGGCGGTAGTACGTCCCAAGGGTTGGGCTGTTCGCCCATGAAAGCGGTACGTGAGCTGGGTTCAGAACGTCGTGAGACAGTTCGGTCCATATCCGGTGTAGGCGTTAGAGTATTGAGAGGATTCTTCTTTAGTACGAGAGGACCGAGAAGAACATACCGCTGGTGTACCAGTTATCATACCAATGGTAAACGCTGGGTAGCTACGTATGGAAAGGATAACCGCTGAAAGCATCTAAGTGGGAAGCCCACCTCAAGATGAGTACTCTTATTGTGAAAGCAAGAAAGATCACGGCAAGACTAGCCGTTGCATAACCGCTCGTTTAAGAACGGATTGCAAGTAGGCATCAAGTAGAAGTATAGTAATATATTAAGCTGAGATGTACTAATAGATCGAGGACTTGAACTTTTTTCTAGCTTTAAAAAATATTGTCTTGGTGTTTAAAGGATAGTGGAACCACATTGATCCATTTCGAACTCAATGGTGAAACGCTATAACAGTTACAATACTTAAGGAGCAGTCCTTTGGGAAGATAGCTTATGCC